CAATTGAAACTAAACGAATTCTTTAAATTAGTTTTTATTACCGTCGTATCTGGATTGAGACTTAGGTAAATGTTTTATTCATATATGTATTAAAAGAACATATCTAATTTAGCTCTTTCATGCCTATTCTAACTAGTTATTTTGGTTTTTTACTGGCTGCTTCAACTATAACCTCAGCTATATTTATTGGTTTGAACAAGATACGACTTATTTGAAATGAATGAAATTCAATAAACAATTTACAAAAATCAAAATCAAAACCTCCCAGAATATTTTATTTCAGTTATTCTATGGTTCTCAATTGCGAATTCCCGGTCATTGAGATTCACGGATAATTCAGATTAATATTTAGGGATAGATCTTACCTATCTTTTTATTCCCTAAAACAAATCAAAATGATTGAAGTTTTTCTATTTGGAATCGTCTTAGGTCTAATTCCTATTACTTTAACAGGATTATTTGTAACTGCATATTTACAATACAGGCGCGGTGATCAGTTGGACCTTTGATTGAGTAACATTTCTTTTTTTGATTGACCTCCTACAAGGAGGAGGTCAAATTTAAGTTGCAATTAGACTTTGTTTTGTTAAGTTATTTCATTGTAATTCGACATAACATAAACGGAATCACGCTCTGTAGGATTTGAACCTACGACATCGGGTTTTGGAGACCCGCGTTCTACCGAACTGAACTAAGAGCGCTTTCTTATATCCTATAACAGTAGATACAATTGTAAAGTGTAAAGAAAAGGATTTTTTTACCCCCGAGGGGTCTTGTGTACATGTACATATAGTATGTACAAACGAAAGATTATGTCCAAAATTTCCCGATCTTACTCAAGGAATCCCTCGTAACTGTCCATAGGAGAAAGAATAGGTAGGGATGACAGGATTTGAACCTGTGACATTTTGTACCCAAAACAAACGCGCTACCAAGCTGCGCTACATCCCTTTTAAAAATTGTTGTACAGTGTCATTGTATAAAATACATGTCTTGTTTTCCACATCCTTCTTTTTTGCTCTACCTATATAGATAGGTAGAAAATGTTCTTGTCATTTTTTTAGGGAGCGGAAAAATTGAATCTGCTGGGTCATTATACATATGCATTTTAGTTAGTAATTCCTAATTCTAATTTTATTTCAAGCAAAAACAAATGATCTTGAACTAAAATATCGGGTTATCTATGATCTATGTATTAGAATATCGAACTAGGACTATATATGTATTACAATATACAATACAAATAAAGAATTAAAATAAATAAGAAAAAAATAGAAAATAAAAGAAGAAGGAGGATTTTCAATGCGAGATATAAAAACATATCTCTCAACGGCACCTGTGCTAACCACTCTATGGTTTGGGTCTTTAGCAGGTCTATTGATAGAAATTAATCGTTTATTTCCGGATGCCTTGTCATTCCCCTTTTTTTCATCTTGATTGAATTCTTGTATTGATCTGTGAAGAAATGAAGAAGATTTGAGATACAATTCTACGTAACATGGCTCCAATTTTGCTTCCTTTTTCTTTCCTATCCTAAAAAAAAAGAAAGAGAAAGAGTGTATCGAACCTCAGTCAAAATACAGTGAATCTACGATAGGATTTTTTGGAAAAGAAATGGAAATGTGGATCCAGTCTAGGGGCGACGAAATTTTAACATAGAAAGAATAAAATAATGAGATTAGGATAGGAATAATTCATAGTTAGAAAAAATTGTATTAATTAATTATTACGATATTCTTAATATTCTTCTATTAATGAATATGACTCTTTTTCTTTATAGTTCTAGTTATTCATAGTAATTCTATTTTAAATTATAGTACTCCGAAGTTATTCGAATTCCAATAATTTGAAAAAGAAAATATTTACAAATTCCATTTCTAGTTAGTAACTTTTATTAATATAGTCTAGATATAGAATATAGATTTTTTTTTATTTGGTTCGGATCAAAAAGAAAATGAAGAGAGTTCTAAAGTGAAGTCGATCCAAAATGAAAAGGAGGTTCATGGCCAAGGGTAAAGATATCAGAATTATAGTGATTTTGGAATGTACCTGTTGTGTTCGAAAGGGTGTCAATAAAGAATCGCCGGGCATTTCTAGATATATTACTCAAAAGAATCGACACAATACACCCAATCGACTAGAATTTAGAAAATTTTGTCGCTATTGTCAAAAGTATACGATTCATGGGGAAATAAAGAAATAGGTGGAACGGAATGTGTGTGTGATTTTTACAAGTAGTGGGAAGAGTAAGAACTTTACATCTTAACATATATAATACAAACCAAATCCGATTTTGGTCGAATCTTAAATAAATAAGAAAAAAAATAGAATTCTATTTTATGGATTCTTTTATATAGAAGGAATAAACAAACAAGGAATAAGTAAACCATGGATAAATCCAAACAACCTTTTCGTAAATCCAAGCGATCTTTTCGTAGGCGTTTACCCCCAATTGGATCGGGGGATCGAATCGATTATAGAAACATGAGTTTAATTAGTCGATTTCTTAGTGAACAAGGAAAAATCTTATCTAGACGGACGAATAGGTTGACCTTGAAACAACAACGATTAATTACTATTGCTATAAAACAAGCTCGTATTTTATCTTTGTTACCTTTTCGTAATAATGAGAAACAATTGGAGAGAGTGGAGTCGATCCCTAGAACTACTGGTCCTAGAACCAAAAATAAATAGATATACTCCTCAAAACTCCAATTGAGGACTCAAGCTTATATTAATTTTTGCTCGAAAAAACTAGAATCCAGATTTGATTCTTGTATTATAAAAAAGGAAAAATGGGGAAGAAATCTTTTTTTCTTGAAAAATGTTCGTTTATTCTTACTACTCAAATCTTAATTTCTTTTTATTCTATCTTCCCGGAGTCCTTTCTCCGGGAAATCCCTTTTCAATCATTCTTGTTTCATGTATAATAGATTCTATTAAGATTCTTTTATTCCTTTATTTGATTTGTATTTTTTTTTTTTATTTCTGATTGATGATTTTATTTGAAATAATATCAAAACAATTCTTATTTGATAGGGCTATTTGCGCAAGTATTTTACGATTCAGAAGCAATTGTCTCTTGTACAGATTGTTGATGAATAGGCTATAACTATAGAATAGCCTATCCTCACGAGTTACCGCATTTATCCGAGTGATCCACAAACGACGAAAATCTCTCTTTTTCCTGCTCCTATCTCGATGAGAGGAAACCAAAGCTCTCATTCTTTGTTGAATAGTTGTTCGAGTAAGTCTTGAATGAGCCCCTATAAAGGTTGATGCAAATAAACGAATCTTTTTTCGACGTCTCCGAGCTGTATATCCTCGTTTAACTCTGGTCATTGAATCAAATGGAACTTTCTTGAATAACTAATTGATTTCTCTTCTTTCAGTCATCCTTTTCTTCCGGTCAATTAATAACAAAGCGGATTCTTCCAATATATAAAATATAAATTCCAATGGCTTTTGCGACTATGACCTTCCCGACCACTATTTTTTCTTTCTTCAAAGTATCTCGCCTGTAAATAAGAAATTCGACTGCTACTAAATAAAGAAAGAAAAAAGAATAGTGGGTTTCCTCGTTTCTATGGCAACTTCTGAAACGGTGAGGTCCTCTCTATACACCGGAGCCTCTTCTTTCATTTCATCAAATTTTATTGTGAACTTGTATAGTTCACACTCTTTGGCTCTACCCATCCATTTTTCAATTAGAATTCTTTTTTCAATTCTAATTAGAAAGTAATAGTCCTTTTCACAAAAAAAGCTATCCATACAGTGACGGCATTTAATTCTGAAAGTTGGCTAGGTAGCTGACCTTGTTAGTCCGTTTTTTAAAGAAAAGGAATAGGAGCATAACCTTTTTCCTCCGCTTAATGGATAACTATTTGTTACCAATGGAGAATTACTTCTCATCTCAAACGGAGTGATTGGATTTGCACCAATAGAAACCATAAATTCATAACATAATTAGGTAGATGATAGATCTTCATTTTTAGATACTAGTAAATTAAATGGCCGTCTTCCACTCTATCTATCCTAATTCATTGATAGTGGTCGTTGATACTTTTGCATTTCTTCAAACTCATCATGATCTGAACTGAACGAGTCGCACATACACCCTAGTACATGTTCCTCGACGCTGAGGACATCCTCGAAGAGCGGGAGATTTCGTGACATTTCTTATTGGCTGTCTTGCGTTTCTAATAAGTTGTTTAATGGTTGGCATGGCGTGTCTATAGAATCTCATTCTAGATAGAATAGAGCGGGTTGGCTTAGATCGATCTTAACCTGATGGTTGATGATTATGAATGATTTCTATTCACACGGAAATTTCAAATTTTGAAACGGAATTCTTATATTTCTATGGAATCCCTAGTATTTTGATTTTCGATCGCTACAAGATCAACGATGCCATAAGCTTGGGCTTCTGTTGCTGACATAAAAACATCCCTTTCCATATCTTCGGATATAACCCATAAAGGGTTGCCCGTTCTTTGTACATAAACTTTTGTGAGAGTTTCGCGAAGCTTCAATAGTTCTTCTGCTTCCAGAATAAAATCCCCTGCTTGTGCCTCGTAAAAAGAACTAGCAGGTTGGTGAATCATAACCCTGATGATATTGATATAACATCATGAATGGTTCTTTTATCTATATATCGCACGATTGGGTTAAAGTAAGGGATAATCAAAATAACAATAAAAAATAGAATTAAACAACCGTACGGGCATTTTTTGTACATTGCATACGGCTCTGCAATGGAATTTATTTTTTCGATAGAAGAAATTCTATCGAAAAGAAGAAAAAGAACCCATCTGATCCAAATCGTTAAATGATCCATTTACCACCCTTCCTTTCGTAGTAGTAAAAAAGATACTATGATGGTTCTGTTGCTTTATATGTTTATCTATTTATCTCGTCTGTGGTTTAGCAATCCCAAAGTTTCTTTTTGATATGATCCAAGAAGGAGAAAATTATTTTTTCCATTTTTTTGACTCTTTCTTATCATAACATAAAAATAAGAAAGATACTTCTGGTGTGGAAGAATAATGGTTTGTGACGCTGAAATTGACTCTTGCTTGACACATAAAATCAACTTGGGAATAAACCTTCTTTCATACTACTATCTCGATACAAAATCTCATGTTAGAAAAAAAACACTAATGGTTTGTTCATATCGAACTCGAAGTGCCATGCTATTATTACTTATTCTTTATTTGATTCATATTCGATACAGCGAAGGCATAGTATTTTTTTCTCAAATAAAAAAAACTCATTGGCGCCAAGCGTGAGGGAATGCTAGACGTTTGGTAATTTCTCCTCCAACCAGAATGAAAGATCCCATTGAAGCGGCTAATCCCATACATACTGTATGTACATCCGGTGACACAAATTGCATAGTATCATAAATGGCTATTCCTGGTATTACCCATCCGCCTGGAGAATTTATAAACAAATAAAGATCCCTAGTATCATCCTCTATGCTGAGGTATACCATGAGACCAACAAGTTGATTCGAGATCTCGCTATCAACCTCTTGTCCTAAAAAAAGTAATCTTTCTCGATGAAGTCGGTTGATTAGGGAAAAATTGTATCCCTGAGGAACCGTACGTGCACCTTTGGATGCATACGGTTCGAAAGAATTGCGAAAAAAAAATCAATGTATTGATTCCAGTCCTATTTCTTTTTTTTTTAACATGAGTTTTGCCCTCCTTCCCCTTCCCTATATTCTATAATGTAGAATATAAAAAAGAATTTTATGAACTTATTGAACTAACTTCTCATTGATGTATTGTTTCATCGAAATTCAAATTACGATGTAATTTTCTTGTTCCTGAATGGACCCTTTCAATTCTTTTAGGTTCTTGTTCTACTCCGGGGGAAGATTTGCCCGAATTCCATTTGCGCATATAGGTCAAATGATTCCAGTACCACTTCTTTTTTTTCAATTGTTTCATAACTTTCCCCAAAATATTCGATGTATTAATAATACTACTCTATTGGTAGGCAGTTTTATATTATCCCTTGGTAATCGTGCAATCATCATATATTCTACATAATAGATTATATTAGAATATTCTATTATAGTCTATTATAGTAAGTTCTATTATATTCTATTTAATTATTAATGAATTTCATAATTTATTAATACTTTAATGAAATTTATAATACTTTAATGAAATTTATATTTTATTTTTATATTCTTTATTTAATATTTCTTATTTAATTATCTAATAATTTAATTATCTAATATTATTATATTTTTTATATTTTTTTTTTCTATTTCTATTTAATATTTCTTATTTATATTACTACATTTACACTCCCATTCTATTACTTTTACTCTTACCATTTCCAATTTGGTATTCTCTGAACGGAGCCTGGATACTTTATCAGTCCAAGTAAACCATCAATTATTTTAATTGATAATATTCATCCCCAATAGGAATCTTTGTGCTTCACGCTCCAAATTATTGATTGTTCAATCAATACAAGATTGAATATCTATTTATTGGATTGGGCGAAATAGAGAATACTCGATCGGGGGAGATAACGGGGAAATACCATATGATCCATATGTCTGACAAGTCGCACTATACGTCAACCCAAGCTGCATCTTCCTCTCCAGGATTCCGAAAAGGTACTTTTGGAACACCAATGGGCATTAAGATAAAAAAAATGAAGTACTATACTTTACTTTAATATGGAAACGTAACAATGGGTTTTATTGTCTTCATCATTTTTTCTCTTTCTTTTCTATATTCTATTCTATATTAGAATTTTCTATTCTATATATTATATATTATAGAAAATAGAACTTAATATTATTAGATAGATATATTATTATCTAGATAGAATTAGAGTATTTAGAGTATATATTAAGTATATAGATTCTAATTTAGAATCTAATTTAGAATATTAGTATATAGATATATACTTTATATATAGGAATATAGGACTGGAAGGTTCATAGAGGAAGACAGAATGAATAAAGAAAAATTGTAACGAACGGAATCGATCAGATCAGCCGATTGTTCGAATGATTTCGAATTATAAAAAGTATCTATGCATTCTTTTTCCCTCAAAATCGTCCCATTGCGTATTGGTACTTATCGGGTATAGAATAAGATCTGTTTCTCTTTGTTCTTCTAAATAGAAATAAATAGAATTGTTCCCTTCTCTTTCTATTTCATTAAAAATAAAAGAAGGGAATACAAATAAATATAAATCTTTTCCTATACAAAATCTACCGAACAGGTGAAATACACGGTCTAGTCTTTTCCAATGCGATAAAGTTACATAATGTCTATTTCTTTTTCAGAAAGGGGTATTTACATGGGTTTGCCTTGGTATCGTGTTCATACTGTTGTATTGAATGATCCCGGTCGATTACTTTCTGTACATATAATGCATACAGCTCTAGTTTCTGGTTGGGCCGGCTCGATGACTCTATATGAATTAGCAGTTTTTGATCCCTCTGACCCTGTTCTTGATCCAATGTGG